TGAAATATTCAAATGATTTTTCATCGAATGACTATTCATCTATTGTATTTTAGGGGCAAGAAAGTTCTATGGAAAAATGGTGGTTGTTGTATAAAGGAAAATTAGAATACAGGTGTAGGCTAAGTAAATCAATCGATAGGTTTGGTGATCCTATTGAAAAAACCAGTGTAAGTGAGGATCCGGTTATAAACGATATGGATAAAAAGATTCATAGTTGGAGTGAAAGTTCTAGTTACAGTAATGCTAATCATTTAGTGGGTGTCAGGGACGTTCGTAATTTTATCTCTGATGACACCTTTTTAGTTAGAGATAGTAATAGGAATATTTATTCCATATATTTGGATATTACTAATCAAATTTTTGAGATTGACAATGATCCTTCTTTACTGAGTGAACGAGAAAGTTCTTTTTTTAGTTATTGGACTTATGCTTATCTGAAGAATGGATCGAAGAATGACGATCCGCCCTGTGATCATTCCATGTATGATACTAAATACAGTTGGAATAATCACATTACTAGGTGCATTAACTCTTATCTTGGTTCTCAAATTTGTATTGAGAGTTCCTTTTTAAGTAGTAGTGACAATTCCAGTGACAGTTACATTTATAGTTCCATTTATGGTGAAAGTAGAAATAGTAATGAAAGGGGGAGCTCCAGTATAAGAACTAGCAGGAATGGTATTGATTTCACTCGAAGAGAAAATTCTACTGATTTCGATTTGACTCAAAAATATAGGCATTTGTGGGTTCAATGCGAAAATTGTTATGGATTAAATTATAAGAAACTTTTGAAGTCCAAAATGAATATTTGTGACCAATGTGGATATCATTTGAAAATGAGTAGTTCAGATCGAATCGAACTCTTGATTGATCCAGGTACTTGGGATCCTATGGATGAAGACATGGTTTCTCTGGATCCTATTGAATTTCATTCGGAGGAGGAACCTTATAAAGATCGTATTGATTCTTATCAAAGAAAGACAGGATTAACCGATGCTGTTCAAACAGGCACAGGTCGACTAAACGGTATTCCCATAGCAATTGGAGTTATGGATTTTCAGTTTATGGGGGGTAGTATGGGATCCGTAGTAGGCGAGAAAATCACCCGTTTGATCGAGTACGCTACCAATAAATTTTTACCTCTGATTCTAGTGTGTGCTTCCGGAGGAGCACGTATGCAAGAAGGAAGCTTGAGCTTGATGCAAATGGCTAAAATATCTGCTGCTTTATATGATTATCAATCCCATAAGAAGTTATTCTATGTATCAATCCTTACATCTCCTACTACTGGTGGGGTAACGGCTAGTTTTGGGATGTTGGGGGATATCATTATTGCCGAACCGAATGCTTATATTGCATTCGCAGGTAAAAGAGTAATTGAACAAACATTGAATAAGATAGTACCTGAAGGTTCACAAGCGGCTGAATATTTATTCGATAAGGGCTTATTCGATACAATTGTACCACGTAATCCTTTAAAGGGTGTTCTGAGTGAGTTATTTAAGCTTCACGCTTTTTTTCCTTTGAATTAAAATTCACTAAGTCAAATTATTTTTATTTAATTTAGTTACATTTTTGTATTTGTAGCGAACAATTAGATAGTTTATCGGAATCAAAGTAAAAATTCTAAGGAAGAATTTCTTTTTTCTTTGGTGACATAATCATAATATTTAATTGTAAATTGTATAAAGAATCGTGCGGATAATTCTTTTTTTTATACCGATATTACTGATTATTAATTAGGAAACCTCTATCTCTATCAACAAAATAAAAAAAATGGTTCCTTCTTCGAAATTCAAATTGGGCAAGGCAAATAAAATAAACCTAAGGTCATCTTTCCTTCTTGCTTCGTATGTATATGTATAGTATATATAATTCAAATATAGAAAATAGAGATATAGAGTATCTTTTCTTTCTACTCTATCTTCCGAGAATCTCTATTTTTACTAAGAATCCTGTTGTTGGATTGAATTCTAACGAATCCTTCGGGAATTTGTAAGAAACTCTTTATTTCTTTATTTATTAAATAAAATAAAAATGAGAATTCAATTCTAATTTTAAGACAAGAATAGAATAGATTATCATACGTATATTTCTATATTTCATGTAGAAAGATAAAGAAGAATAAGTCTCATTTATTTAATTATTTATTCCTTGCACTTATTATTTAATATATATACTCACTTAGATATACTCAATCTAATTATATACGAATTATAATTATTCTAAGATATCTTTCTAACAATAACAGGTACAAATATTAAATCGAGGTACCCATTCTATGACAACTCTTAACAACTTACCCTCTCTCTTTGTGCCTTTAGTGGGCCTAGTATTTCCGGCAATTGCAATGGCTTCTTTATCTCTTCATGTTCAAAAAAACAAGATTTTTTAGATTCGATAGGTGCAAATCTTATCTATTTTTTTTTCAAGACTTAGATATAGATAACACAGATATCTATTTAGTAGTAGTAGAATATGGCGGTTTCCTCCGAACATAGATCTTATGTATGCGTAAATATATGGGTAAATAAATTATATCAATTTTCAAATAGATCGGAATCCAGGTGGATGTATGAAATGTAAAGTCAATGTATCTATATGTGGATATCTATAGGAGATCATAGAAAAGGGATATTCTTATTTTAGACCTAACCAATTGGATCTAACCAATTAGATGAATTACTCCTAAAGGGTTACATCCGAATGATGCTAGTTGATGAGAGTTACTTCGGAAACAAAAAAAGGAAAGTCAAATTCATTTGGACTATTTTCTCAATTCCAATAAAATGCAACTGGATCTAGTATGAGTTGGCGATCAGAACATATATGGATAGAACTTATAGTGGGGTCTCGAAAAATAAGTAATTTCTGCTGGGCCTTTATCCTTTTTTTAGGTTCACTAGGATTCGTATTAGTTGGATCTTCCAGTTATCTCGGTAAGAATTTGATATCTTTAGTTCCCTCTCAACAAATTCTTTTTTTTCCACAAGGGATCGTGATGTCTTTCTACGGTATCGCAGGTCTCTTTATTAGTTCCTATTTGTGGTGCACAATTTCGTGGAATGTAGGTAGTGGCTATGATCGATTCGATAGAAAAGAAGGAATAGTGTGTATTTTTCGTTGGGGATTTCCTGGAAAAAATCGTCGCATCTTCCTACGATTTCGTATGAAAGATATTCAGTCCATCCGAATAGAAGTTAAAGAGGGTATTTATGCTCGTCGTGTCCTTTATATGGAAATCAAAGGACAGGGGGCCGTTCCCTTGACGCGTACTGATGAGAATTTGACTCCGCGTGAAATTGAGCAAAAAGCCGCCGAATTGGCCTATTTCTTGCGCGTACCGATTGAAGTATTTTGAAATGAACTTGAACTGAAGAAGAAATTCTTTCCCATCGGCAGGGAAAAAATTCAAGAATTCTCTTTTCTTTCTTCAGCATAGCTTAATAAAGTTTTTTCAGAACGTTCATTCGATCCAAAGTAGACGTATATGGAACATCCATAAAACGAAACTTTTTTTGTCCGCATAAAAAAGAATTTATGCGTATGGAAATCCACTCAACTCAATTCAGTAAAAAACAAGTAAAAGTAACAAATCGAAATAAAATAATAGATTCATCTCGTATATCAAAACATTTCGGAATAAAGGATTTCTCTTTTTATTTTCAATATGAATTGATAGGTTAGATACAAATAGATCATATCTTGTAAATGCTCTCTCCTTTCTTTTGTCAATCTTTTTTTTTTTATCTTTTCTTTTGTGTTTCTTAATGATCAAAGGCAAAGGACTGCTTGTATCTCTTATAAGGATAACTTTTCTGTCTTGTTTTGCCACTCATTTTTGATCATTAGTTTTTGAATTTGTGATCGTTAGATCAGAATATTCTTCATAAATCTCGCTCCATTTTTCCTGGACTATAACTGTGGGTAGCCGGCCATTCTTTTTTTTTCGAAAGATTTTCTTTTTTGATAGAAAGGACAAGGGGAGTTCTTTTGGCTTGAAATCCGAATAATATTCATTACTTGCTTGAATTGGTTGGTTCTTTCAAGCATTCATCGAAAAGGGCTTCGAATTTGATCAATTCAATTGAGGTATCTGGAAACAATATTTTTTCTTATTTCTTCATTCGAAACGGGCTCTTATTCTATTTCTGTATTCTTTCTAAATTCAAGGACTCATTACTAAATCACAAATAAAAAACAGGGAATAGATTCATAGGTCCGATGCATTGGAATAGAACTTAGGGTTAATAGAAATAGTAGATCACATAGATTCAACAAATGAGGTGGGTTCATTAACAATTCAAAGATGAAAAAATGGCAAAAAAGAAAGCATTTCTTCCTCTTCTATATCTTACATCTAGAGTATTTTTGCCCTGGTGGATCTCTCTCTCATTTAATAAATGTCTTGAATTTTGGATTACTAATTGGTGGAATACTAGGCAATCCGAAACTTTTTTGACTGATATTCAAGAAAAGAGTATTCTAGAAAAATTCATAGAATTGGAAGAACTCTTACTCTTGGACGAAATGATAAAAGAATACCCGGAAACACATCTACAAACACTTCGTATAGGAATCCACAAAGAAACGATCCAATTGATCAAGATGCACAATGAGGATCATATCCATATGATTTTGCACTTATCGACAAATATAACCTCTTTCATTATTTTAAGTGGTTATTCTATTCTGGGTAATGAAGAACTTGCTATTCTTAACTCTTGGGTTCAAGAATTCCTATATAACTTAAGTGACACAATAAAAGCTTTTTCTATTCTTTTATTAACTGATTTATGTATCGGATTCCATTCGCCCCATGGTTGGGAACTAATGATTGGCTATGTCTACAAAGATTTTGGATTTGCTCACAACGATCAAATTATATCTGGTCTTGTTTCTACTTTTCCAGTCATTCTGGATACAATTTTTAAATATTGGATCTTCCGGTATTTAAATCGTGTATCTCCATCACTTGTAGTGATTTATCATTCAATGAA